TTTGTTTTTTTTTATTTATATGAAATTTTATTAAAGATGGTTTTGTTAATTACTTAATTTATTAATTGATTATATATATATATATATATATATTAAATATTTAATGTATTAATATATATATATATACAATAAATTATTGAAAAAATTAAAATTAATTATATTAATATAATATAATTTTTATGAATATAAATTGTTTAATATTTATTTAGGTTTTAATATCAATATTATAAAGAGAAAAAAGAGAAATTATTAAATATTTAATAATTTATATTAAATATTTTAATATAAAAAAAAAAAAAAAAAAAATTCTATTTAAAAAAATTTATATATAAATAAATTTTTTATGGTTTACATATTTTATTTAAAACTTATTTTACATATAAATTTTAGTGTTAATTATATATTATTTAAATAATAATTTATATTTTATGTAGTAATTAATATTAAATTATTTAAGAAATTAAGATTTAGTAATGTTTTAATTAATAACAAATTTTGTGCCAGCAGTTGCGGTTATACAAAAATTGAATTAAATTTTATTGATAATTAATAAATAATTTTAAAAAAAATTTATAATAAAAATTTTAAATTATTAGGTGAAATTTTAATTTAATAAAATTTTATAATTATTTTATGATTTAATAAATTTTATAAAAAACTAGGATTAGATACCCTATTATTAAAATTTAAATTAAAAATATCAAAATAGTAAATAATTATTTATTGAAACTTAAATAATTTGGCGGTATTTTAGTTCATTTAGAGGAATCTGTTTAATAATTGATAATCCACGAATAAATTTACTTAATTTATTATTTTGTATATCGTTGTTAAAAAAATATTTTTTAATAAAATTAATATTTTAAAATTATTATTTAAATTTAAATCAGATCAAGATGCAGATTATAATTAAGAATATAATGGATTACAATAAATTTATTTAAATGAATATTAATTTGTAAAAGTTAATTGAAAGTGGATTTAAATGTAATTTTATTTAATTTAATAAAATGATTAATAATTAAAATATGTACATATTGCCCGTCGCTTTCATATAATTTAGAAATTGAAATAAGTCGTAACAAAGTAGAGGTACTGGAAAGTGTTTCTAGAAAGAACAAATTAGAGCTTGAATTTAAAGTATTTCATTTACATTGAAAAGATATTAAAAAATTAATTAATTTGAGGGGAAAAATTAATAATTAATAATTTAATAAAAAAATTTTTAAATAAAAATATTTAATGGGGGTTAAAGTATTTTTATAGAAAAAATTAAATAATTTATAGTAAATTAGTATTGTGAAAGAATTTTGAAATAATTGAAATAAAAAATTATATGAAAGTAATTTTAATTTAATGTATCTTGTGTATCAGAGTTTATTAAGAAATATTTTTAAAAAAAAAATTCTCGAATTTAAAAGAGATAATTAATTATTAAAGTTATTGTAGCATAAATATTTTAAATAATTAGTTGGAAATGAAATGTTAATCGTTTTTAAATATATCTAGTTTTTTTAGAAAAAAATTTAATTTTATATTAATTTATAAAATAATTAATTAATTAATTATTTTATAAATTAATATTATATTTTAAGGGATAAGCTTTAATTTAAATTTATATAAAATATTTTAATTTAATTTTTGAAATTTTTATGATTTATATTGTTAAAAAAATTTAATTTATTATAAATAATTTCATTTAAAAATAAAATTTAATATAATTTTTATATATTTATAAAAAAAAATTATTAAATAAAAAAAAATTGTTATAATGATAAAATTAGTATATAATTAAAAATTAAAAATTAATTTTTTAATAAAATTAATTAAAAGGAATTCGGCAAAAATTTATATTCACTTGTTTATCAAAAACATGTCTTTTTGAAAATAATGTAAAGTCTAATCTGCCCACTGATTTTAAAAAATTGAAGGGCTGCAGTATTTTGACTGTACAAAGGTAGCATAATCATTAGTCATTTAATTGATGACTAGTATGAAGGATTGGATGAAATATAAACTGTCTCTTAATTAAAATATAGAATTTAATTTTTTAATTAAAAAGTTAAAATAAATTAAAAAGACGAGAAGACCCTATAGAGTTTTATAAGTAAATTAATTAAGATTCTTTATTAAATAAAAAAAAAATTAAAATTAATTTATTTATTTTGTTGGGGTGACAAAAAAATAAGTAAAACTTTTTTTATAAATAAAAACATATATAAGTGATTAAATGAGCCATTAATAATGATTAAAAGAAAAAATTACCTTAGGGATAACAGCGTAATTTTTTTTTTTAGTTCATATAAGAAAAAGAGTTTGCGACCTCGATGTTGGATTAAGATAAAATTTAAATGCAGAAGTTTAAAATTTTTGATCTGTTCGATCATTAAAATCTTACATGATCTGAGTTCAAACCGGTGTAAGCCAGGTTGGTTTCTATCTTTTAAAAATTAAAATATTTTAGTACGAAAGGATTAAATATTTAAATTAAATTTATTTTAAATGAATTTTAATAATTTTTTTTTAATTTTAAAAAATTAATAAAATAATATTATTATATATTATATATATATATATATATATATATATATATATATATAACTATTTTGGCAGAAAAATGTAATGATTTTAGAATTCATTTATATATAATTTAATTATATAGATAGTAAATGTTTATTTTTGATATTTATTTAATTATAATTGGTTTGTTAATTTTAATTATTGGGGTTTTAATTGGAGTTGCTTATTTAACTTTATTAGAACGTAAAGTATTAGGTTATATTCAAATTCGTAAAGGGCCTAATAAAGTAGGGTTTATTGGAATTTTACAACCTTTTTCAGATGCTATTAAATTATTTACTAAGGAACAAACTTATCCTAATTTTTCTAATTATATTTGTTATTATTTTTCTCCTGTTATTAGATTTATTTTATCTTTAATAATTTGAATGTTAATTCCTTATTATTTTAATTTAATTAGATTTAATTTAGGAATTTTATTTTTTTTATGTTGTACTAGTTTAGGAGTTTATACAGTTATAGTTGCTGGTTGATCTTCTAATTCAAATTATGCTTTATTAGGGGGTCTACGAGCAGTAGCTCAAACTATTTCTTATGAAGTTAGATTGGCTTTAATTTTAATATCTAGAATTATTATAATTATAGATTTTAATATATTAAATTTTTTTTTTTATCAAGAAATTATATGATTTATTATTTTAATATTACCTTTAAGAATATGTTGAATTAGATCTAGTTTAGCTGAAACTAATCGTACTCCTTTTGATTTTGCTGAGGGTGAAAGTGAATTAGTTTCAGGGTTTAATATTGAATATAGAAGAGGGGGATTTGCTTTGATTTTTTTAGCTGAATATTCTAGTATTTTATTTATAAGAATATTATTTGTTTTAATATATTTAGGAGGGTTTGATTTAAGATTTATATTTTATTTAAAATTAATATTTATTTCTTTTTTATTTATTTGAGTTCGGGGTACATTACCTCGTTATCGATATGATAAATTAATGTATTTAGCTTGAAAAAGATATTTACCAGTTTCATTAAATTTTTTATTATTTTTTTTAGGGTTCAAAATTTTTTTATTATAGTTTAATTTTTTTTAGTATAAATTAATAGAAAAATTTTCTTTCTTAAGTTTTCAAAACAAATGCTTAATTACAAGCTCATTAATTTTAGTTAATTAAATAATAAATTATCTCAATATTTACTTATAATAGGGTTAATAATAAAGTAAGAAAAATAAAAAATTGTTAAAAGTTGTCCAGTAATAATATAAGGATCTTCAACAGGTCGTGCTCCAATTCAAGTTAATAAAATAATAATTGTTACTATTGATCAAAATAAAAATTGATTAATGGGATAAAATTGAATTCCTTGAATTTTTTTATTAAAAGTAAATGGTAGAATAATTAAAATTAAAATAGATATAACTAAAGCAATAACTCCTCCTAATTTATTAGGAATTGAACGTAAAATTGCATAAGCAAATAAAAAATATCATTCTGGTTGAATATGAACAGGAGTTACTAATGGATTAGCTGGGATAAAATTATCAGGGTCTCCTAATAAGTAAGGATTTGTTAAAGTTAAGATAGTTAATAAAAATAATAAAATAATAAATCCAATTAAATCTTTAAAAGTAAAAAATGGGTGGAAAGGAATTTTATCTAAATTTCTGTTTAATCCTAAAGGATTATTTGATCCTGTTTGGTGTAGAAATAATAAATGGATTATTGTTATTATTAAAATAATAAAAGGTAATAAAAAATGAAATGTATAGAAACGAGTTAAAGTAGCGTTATCTACTGCAAATCCCCCTCAAATTCAATTTACTAATAATGTTCCTAAATATGGGATAGCTGATAAAAGATTAGTAATAACAGTTGCTCCTCAAAATGATATTTGTCCTCAAGGTAATACATATCCTATAAATGCAGTTGCTATTAGTAAAAATAAAATAATTACACCTACTATTCAAGTATATTTTAAATTAAAAGATTCATAATAAATTCCACGTCCAATATGTAAGTAAATACAAATAAAAAAAAAAGAAGCTCCATTTGCATGAAGAGTACGAATTAATCATCCATAATTTACATTTCGACAAATATAATTTACTCTATAAAATGCTATTTCAATATTTGCTGTATAATATATTGTTAAAAATAATCCTGTTAAAATTTGAATAATTAAACATAAAGCTAATAATGATCCAAAATTTCATCATGCTGAAATATTAGAAGGGGAAGGTAAGTCAATTAATGATCCATTAATAATTTTTAAAATAGGATGAGTTTTTCGAATTGTTATATATTTATTTATCATTTATTTTATTTGTTTTATGTTTATTTAATTTAATGATGATCGAATTGGCCCATAAAAAATATTAGTAATTTTTACTACTGCAATTAAAGTAATAAATAAATAAATTACTAATATTATCATAATTAAAAATGTTTGATTATTATATAATTTACTTAAATTAATTTTATTTTCATTATTAAAAAATAAAATTATTTCATTAAAATTATTTATATCTGCATTTATGGAAAGATTTATTCATAGAATATTATTTATATATATGTATTGAATTATTATAATTATAATTAACGAAAAAAAACAAATTTTTTTAAAATTAATTATTGGTTTAAATATTTCATTTGAGGCAATTCTTGAAACATAAATAAATAAAACTAATAAACCTCCTAAAAAAGTTAAAAATAAAATATATGAAAATCAGTATGTTTTAATTATTATTCCGGATAATAAACAAGTTAATAATGTTTGAATTAAAATTATTAATCCTATAGATAAGGGATTATTTAAAAATAATATAAAAAATGAAATTATAATTAATATTAATGAAAAAATTATTTTTAATATTTCAAATCAAAGAATAGTTTAATAAAAATAATAATTTTGGAGATTATTGATAAAGAAATTCTTTTTCTTTGAAGTTTTTAAAGTAAATAACTTAACTTTGATTTACAAGACCAATATTTTTTTTAAACTATAAAAACAAAAACAAATGATAGTTTTAAATATATGAATTATTTTTATTATGATATTTATTTTAGGTAATTTAATTTTTATTTCTAAACATAAGCATTTATTAATTATTTTATTAAGATTAGAATTTATTGTATTAAGATTATTTTTTTTTTTATTAATTTATTTAAGATCTATTGATTATGATATATATATATTAATGGTTTTTTTAGTTTTTTCAGTTTGTGAAGGTGCTTTAGGGTTATCGATTTTAGTTTCTATAATTCGAACTCATGGAAATGATTATTTTCAAAGATTTAATTTATTATAAAATTTAAAAATTTAATGATAAAGTTTTTAGTTATAATAATTTTTATAATTCCTTTTTGTTTTATAAAAAATATATTTTGAATGGTTCAAATAATATTATTTTTAATAATATTTTTATATATAAATTTAAGAATAAGATTAAATTTATTTTGTAATATAAGATATATAATATCATGTGATATTATATCTTATGGGTTAATTATATTAAGAATTTGAATTTCTATTTTAATAATTATAGCTAGAGAAAATTTATATAAAATAAATTTTTATATTAATTTTTTTTTATTTAATATTATTTTTTTATTAATTATATTATATATAACTTTTAGAACAATAAATATATTTATATTTTATTTATTTTTTGAGGGGAGATTAATTCCTACATTAATATTAATTATTGGTTGAGGGTATCAGCCTGAACGTATTCAGGCAGGAATATATTTATTATTTTATACATTATTTGTTTCATTACCATTATTAATAGGTATTTTTTATATTTTTAATGAAATAAATTGTATAATAATTTATTTTTTAAAATTTTTTAATTTAAATATATTTATATTATATTTTTCTATAATTTTAGCTTTTTTAGTAAAAATACCTATATATTTTGTTCATTTATGATTACCTAAGGCTCATGTAGAAGCTCCTGTTTCTGGATCTATAATTTTAGCTGGAATTATATTAAAGTTAGGAGGATATGGTTTATTACGATTATTGATTTTTTTACAAGAAGTTAATATAAAATTAAATTATATTAGAGTAGTTATTAGATTAATTGGAGGATTTTATATTAGATTAAAATGTTTTTGTCAAGTTGATATTAAATCATTAATTGCTTATTCTTCTGTAGCTCATATGAGAATTGTTATTAGTGGTATTATAGTAATAAATTATTGAGGGTTTATTGGGTCGTATATTTTAATAATTGGGCATGGGTTATGTTCTTCTGGGATATTTTGTTTAGCTAATATTAGATATGAACGTTTACATAGACGAAGATTATATATTAATAAAGGAATAATAAATTTTATACCTTCAATAAGATTATGGTGATTTTTATTAATATCTTCAAATATAGCGGCTCCTCCAAGATTAAATTTAATAGGTGAAATTAGTTTAATTAATAGATTAATAAGATGATCTTGAATTTCTATATTAATATTAATATTAATTTCTTTTTTTAGTGCTGGGTATAGATTATATTTATATTCTTTTGTTCAACATGGTAAGTATTATTCAGGTATTTATAGATATTATACAGGTGTTTCACGAGAATATTTAATATTAATATTACATTGATTACCTTTAAATATTTTAGTTTTAAAGATTGATTATAGAATAATTTGATTTTATTTAAATAATTTAAAAAAAAATATTGATTTGTGGTGTCAAAAATATGAAATAAAATTCATTTTAAATTATTAATCATATAAAATATTCAATTTGTTTTATTTCATTTATTTTTTTATTTTTTATAAGAATATTAAATTTTTTTTTTATAATGTATTTTATTATAAATAATATAGTTATTTTATTAGAATGAGAAATTATTTCTTTTAATTCAGTTTCAATTATTATATCTATTTTATTAGATTGAATATCATTATTATTTATAATATTTGTATTTTTAATTTCTTCTGTTGTTATTTATTATAGAAAAAGTTATATAAGATCTGAATTAAATTTAATACGATTTATTATTTTAGTCTTATTATTTGTTTTTTCTATAATATTATTAATTATTAGTCCAAATATTATTAGAATTTTATTAGGCTGAGATGGATTAGGTTTAGTATCTTATTGTTTAGTTATTTATTATCAAAATTTAAAATCTTATAATGCTGGGATGTTAACTGCTTTAAGAAATCGAATTGGAGATGTTTTTATTTTAATAGTTATTTCTTGAATATTAAATTATGGAAGTTGAAATTATATTTTTTATTTAGAATTTATAAAAAATGATTGAGAGATAAGTATTATTAGAAGTTTAATTATTGTAGCAGCTATAACAAAGAGTGCTCAAATTCCTTTTAGATCTTGATTACCTGCTGCTATAGCGGCTCCAACTCCTGTTTCTGCTTTAGTTCATTCTTCAACTTTAGTAACAGCTGGAGTTTATTTATTAATTCGATTTAATTTAATATTAATTGATATATTTTTTTTAAAATTATTATTATTATTATCTGGGTTAACAATATTTATAGCTGGAATTTCTGCTAATTATGAATTTGATTTAAAAAAAATTATTGCTTTATCAACTTTAAGACAATTAGGATTAATAATAAGAATTTTAAGTATAGGATTACCTGATTTAGCTTTTTTTCATTTATTAACTCATGCTATATTTAAAGCTTTATTATTTATATGTGCAGGGGTTATTATTCATATAATAAATGATATACAAGATATTCGTTTTATAGGAGGAATTAGATTTTATATTCCATTAACTTCTTTATGTATAAATATTTCTAATATAGCTTTATGTGGAATTCCTTTTTTAGCTGGGTTTTATTCTAAGGATTTAATTTTAGAAATAGTTAGATTTAGAAATTTAAATTTAATAATTTTTTTTTTATATTATCTTTCAACAGGATTAACTATATTTTATAGATTTCGTTTAATAATATATTTAATAGTAAATGATTATAATTTAATAAGAATTTATAATTTATATGATGAAGATTATGTTATATTAAAAAGAATATTTGTTTTATTATTTATAAGAATTATTAGAGGTAGATTTTTAAGATGAATAATTTTTTCATACCCGTATATAATTTATTTACCTTTTAATTTAAAAATAATAGTAATTTATGTAAGATTAATTGGGGGTTTAATAGGTTATTTAATTAGAAATATAAAAATTTATTCTGTTAATAAATTTATCATAACTTATAATTTAAGAAATTTTTTAAGAATAATATGATTTATACCTAATTTATCAACTTATGGGTTAAATTATTATTTTTTAAATTTTGGTCAAAATTTATTAAAAAATATTGATTTAGGTTGAAGAGAATTATATAGAGGGTTTGGTATATTTAAAATTTTAAAAAAATATTCTGTATTTTATAATATTTATCAAATTAATAATTTTAAAATTTATTTATTTAGATTTGTTATTTGAATAATAATTATTTTATTTATATTATTATTTAATAATTAATATTTAAATAGCTTATAATATTAGAGCATAATATTGAAGATATTAAGGAGATAAGTTTATCTTTAAATAATTTATATTTATAAAAATTATTTATTTTATTTTTACAATGAAAATGTAAGGTTTTATTTTAAACTATATAAATAGAAATATTAATGGAATTTAACCACTAAAAATTAAGTTAGCAGCTTAATTTTAATCTTTATATTTCTTTTTAATTGGAATTTTTATTCAATTTTATCATTAACAGTGATATACCTCTATTTTGGTTTCAATTAATAAATATTATTAAATAAGGAGTTTTGTTAACTCTTTCTTTTAAGTCGAAATTAAATGCAGTATAATTGCTTCTTATTTAAGATAAATTATTATAATAATAATATTTTTTGAATGCAAATCAAATGTTTTATTTAAACTATAATCCTTAAAAATATATTATAAAATATACTTATTTAATTTGTTCAATTTAATATATTTTGATTTCATTCATGATATAAACCAATTAATAAAATACAAATAAAAAAAAATCTAATTTTTGTTCAAAAAATAAAATTTACTAATTTGAATAAAGGAATAATAGGAAAAATAAGAGCAATTTCTACATCAAAAATTAAAAAAATAACAGTAATTAAAAAAAAATGTAAAGAAAATGGAATTCGAGCTGAGGATTTAGGGTCAAATCCACATTCAAAAGGAGAACATTTTTCTCGGTCAGAAAAAGTTTTTTTAGATAAAATAATAGATAAAAATATTATAATATTTGAAATTAATATAATAATTAAAAAGATATTTATTATTAAAATAATTATTTATATTAAAAAATTATTAAACTTTTTGATTGGAAGTCAAATATACTAAATATATTATATAAATAATTAGTTTCCTCATCAATAAATTGAGATGTAAAGGAATAATCATACTACATCTACAAAATGTCAATATCAGGCTGCAGCTTCAAATCCAAAATGGTGATTTCTAGAAAAATGATTATTTAAATGTCGAATTAAACAAATTAATAAAAATAAAGTTCCGATAATTACATGAAGTCCATGAAATCCTGTTGCTATAAAAAATGTGGAACCATAAACTCTATCTGCAATAGTAAAAGGAGCTTCAAAATATTCATAAGCTTGAAGAATAGTAAAATAAATTCCTAAGATAATTGTAATAAATAAGCCTTGAGTTATTTGAGAATTATTATTATCTATAATAGCATGATGAGCTCATGTTACCGATACTCCTGATCTAATTAAAATAATTGTATTTAATAATGGGATTTGGAAAGGATTAAAAGGGATAATACTTGTAGGAGGTCAAATAGCTCCAATTTCAATATTAGGGGCTAAGCTACTATGAAAAAAGGCTCAAAAAAATGAAATAAAAAAAAAAATTTCGGATACAATAAATAAAATTATACCTCAACGAAGTCCTTTAGTAACTAAAATAGTATGTTTACCTTGAAGAGTTCCTTCTCGACAAATATCTCGTCATCATTGATATATTGTTAAAATAACAATTATATAACCTAAGATTAATAGGTTTATATTAAAATTATGAAATCATTTTACTATACCTGTAACAAGAACTATTACTCCGATAGCTCCTGTCAAAGGTCATGGGCTATAATCTACTAAATGAAAGGGATGGTTAAAATTTGTTTTCATTAATTTACTTCTCTAGAATATAATGTTCTTAAAATTGCAATAACATAAGATTGAATTACTGCAACTGCTGATTCTAAAATTAATAATAAAATTTGGATAATAATTAAAATAAAAATAAAATAATTTCTTATTCTTGGTCCTGTTCCTCTTAATAAAGTTATTAATAAATGTCCTGCAATTATATTTGCAGTTAATCGAACAGCTAAAGTTCCAGGTCGAATAATATTTCTAATAGTTTCAATTAGTACTATAAAAGGTATAAGGATAGAAGGAGTTCCTTGAGGAATTATATGAATAAATATATGCTGAGAATTATTAATTCATCCATAAATTATAAATCTTAATCATAATGGTAATGAAATTGATAAAGATAAAGTTAAATGGCTTGTTCTAGTAAAAATATATGGAAATAAACCTAAAAAATTATTAAATAAAATAAAAGAAAATATAGAAATAAAAATAAAAGTTGATCCTTGGAAATAATTATTTTTTAATAATGTTTTAAATTCATTATGAAGTTTTAATAAAATAAAATTTCAAAGATAAAATTGTCGATTTGGAATTAATCAGAATGAATATGGGATAAAATAAATTCCTAAAATAGTTCTAATTCAATTAAAAGGAATATTAAATAAGTTAGTTGAGGGGTCAAAAATTGAAAATAAATTACTTATCATTTTCAATTTAAATTTTTTAATTTAATATTTAAATTATTATTTTTATTAGTAATTTTTTTATTAAAAACATAATAATTTATAATATTAAAAATTAAATAAATTAATAAAAAAAAAAAAAAAGAAATTAATCAATTAATAGGTATTATTTGTGGTATAAAAGAATATTACGTTAAAAGTAATAATTTAAATTTGACATATTTATGTTATAAATTTAACTAATTCTTTATTAAATAAAAAAATTCATTAGAAGTAATTGCTAATTTACTATAAAATGGTTTAAGAGACCAGTACTTGCTTTCAGTCATCTAATGAAGAATAATTATTAATTCAATTAATAAAATTTTTAATTGAAATTCTTTCAATTACAATAGGTATAAATCTATGATTTGCACCACAAATTTCTGAGCATTGTCCATAAAAAATACCTGGACGATTAATAAAAAAATTAGTTTGATTAAGACGTCCTGGGTTAGCATCTACTTTTACACCTAATGAAGGGACAGTTCATGAATGAATAACATCTGTAGCGGTTACTATAATACGAATTTGATTATTTATAGGTAATACAATTCGATTATCAACATCTAATAAACGAAATCCATTATCAGATAATTCATTAGTTGGAATTATATAAGAATCAAATTCGATATTATGAAAATCTGAATATTCATAACTTCAATATCATTGATGTCCAATTGATTTTAAAGTAATTAAAGGGTTATTTAATTCATCTAATAGGTATAATAAACGTAAAGAAGGTAAAGCAATAAAAATTAATGTAATTGCTGGTAAAATAGTTCAAATTAATTCAATTATTTGACCTTCTAATAAAAATCGATTAATGTATTTATTAAATAAAAGTCTTGTTATTAAATATCCTACTAAAATTGTAATTATAATAAGAATAACTAAAGTATGATCGTGGAAAAAAATAATTTGTTCTATTAAAGGGGAAGCTCCATTTTGTAAATTAAGATTAGATCATGTTGCAATTTCTAAAAAAAGGATAATCCTTTATAAATGGGGTTTAAATCCATTACATATAATCTGCCATATTAGAATGAGTTTCTTAAAATAGGTAATTCATTATATGAATGTTCAGCAGGGGGTAAATTTTGATATCATTCAATTGAAGAAGATAAATTTAATGTAAATAATGCAATTCGTTGATTTACTAAAGATTCTCAAACAATAATTAATATAAATATAATAGCTAATAAAGAAATATAAGATCCTAAAGATGAAATAATATTTCAAGAAATATAAGAATCAGGATAATCTGAATATCGTCGAGGTATTCCAGCTAATCCTAAAAAATGTTGAGGAAAAAAAGTTAAATTTACTCCAATAAATATAACAAAAAATTGAATTTTTAATAAATATGGATTTAAAGATAATCCTGTAAATAAAGGATATCAATGAATAAATCCTCCTAAAATTGCAAATACTGCTCCTATAGATAATACATAATGAAAATGAGCAACTACATAATATGTATCATGTAAAGTAATATCAATAGATGAATTAGATAAAATTACTCCAGTTAATCCTCCTACTGTAAATAAAAATACGAATCCTAATCTTCATAAAATAGAAGGAGAATAATTAATTTGGGTTCCATGGAAAGTAGCTAATCAACTAAAAATTTTAATTCCAGTTGGAACAGCAATAATTATTGTTGCTGAAGTAAAATATGCTCGGGTATCAATATCTATTCCTACTGTAAATATATGATGAGCTCAAACAATAAACCCTAATAATCCAATGGCTAATATAGCATAAATTATTCCTAAACAACCAAATGTTTCTTTTTTTCCTCTTTCTTGTGAAATAATATGGGAGATTATTCCAAATCCAGGTAAAATTAAAATATATACTTCTGGATGACCAAAAAATCAAAATAAATGTTGGTATAAAATAGGATCTCCTCCTCCTGCAGGATCGAAAAAAGATGTATTTAAATTTCGATCTGTTAAAAGTATAGTAATAGCTCCAGCTAAAACAGGTAAAGATAATAATAATAAAAATGCAGTAATTCCTACAGCTCAAATAAATAAAGGTATTTGATCAAAAGATAAACTATTTAATCGTATATTAATAATTGTAGTAATAAAATTAATAGCTCCTAAAATAGATGAAATACCAGCTAAATGAAGAGAAAAAATAGCAAGATCTACTGATCTTCCTCCATGGGCAATATTAGATGAAAGGGGAGGGTATACTGTTCATCCTGTTCCTGCTCCATTTTCTACAATTCTTCTTGAAATTAATAAAGTTAATGAGGGGGGAAGAAGTCAAAAACTTATATTATTTATTCGAGGGAATGCTATATCTGGAGCCCCTAATATTAAAGGAACCAATCAATTACCAAATCCTCCAATTATAATAGGTATTACTATAAAAAAAATTATAATAAAAGCATGTGCTGTAACAATAGTATTATAAATTTGATCATCTCCAATTAAAGATCCTGGGTTTCCTAATTCAGCTCGAATTAATAATCTTAATGAAGTTCCTACTATACCAGCTCAAATACCAAAAATAAAATATAATGTTCCAATATCTTTATGATTTGTTGAATAAAGTCATTTTCGCTTATTTTTTAATAAAATGGCTGAGATATAAGCGATAAATTGTAAATTTATTAACGAGAAAGTTCTCTTTTATTATAAGGCTTTATATTCATTAATGATATAAAATTGCAAATTTTAAGGAGTAGAAATTTCTATTAAGGCTTAAAGAATAATTCTTTATAAATAATTTTGAAGATTATTAGTTTATTTTAACTTAAAACCTTAATAAAAAAAAAAAGTTCTAAAAATTATTCCTGTTAAAGAAATAAAAGAAAAAAAATTAATTAATATAAAATAATTATTTTTAATAAAAATTTTTAATCATTTTATTTTTAAATAATTAAATATAAAAGCTGAATAACTAATACGAATATAAAAAAATAATATAATTAATCTTATTACAACAAAAATAAAAGTTAATAAATATATATTATTATTAATTAAAAAATTAATAATAATTCATTTTGGGAAAAATCCAATAAATGGGGGTAATCCTCCTAATGAAAGAAAATTAATTAATAAATTAATTTTAATAAAAAAATTTATATTATTAATAAATAATTGATTAATAAAATATATATTTAAAATATAAAATAAAAAACATATAATTCTAATTATAAAAGAATATATAAAAATATAAAAAAATCATAAAGTTTCTCTAATTATAATAGATGACAATATTCACCCTAAATTATTAATAGAAGAAAAAGCTATCAATTTACGTAAAGATGTTTGGTTTAAACCTCCAATAGCTCCAATTACAATATTTATTATAATAATAATAATAATAAAATTTTTATTTAAATAATAAGATAAAATAATTATAGGGGTAATTTTTTGTCAAGTTATTAAAATAAAACTATTAAATCAAGATAATCCTTCAATAATATTAGGGAATCAAAAATGAAAGGGGGTACTTCCTATTTTTATTAATATGGAAGAATTTATTATAATGGAAATAAAATTATTTATTTCAAAATTTTTTATAAAAATTATTTTAATTAAAATTGTAAATAAGAAATTAATAGAAGCAATAGATTGTGTTAAAAAATATTTTAATGATGCTTCTGTAGCTAATAAATTATTGGAATTAGAAATTAGGGGGATAAATCTTAAAAGATTAATTTCTAAACCAATTCAACACCCAAATCAAGAATTAGAAGAAATAGAAATTAAAGTTCTAAAAAATAAAATAAAAAGAAAAAATATTTTATTAGAATTAAATAAAAAAAAAATTTAAAATAAGAAATTTATTTCTTTTGAGAATTAAAAATTCAAATTATAATATATTTTAGTGTAAGATGCACAATAGTTTTTGATACTATTAGGTATAGTTTAATTCTATAAAATATAATAAAGGTAAAATAATTACTTAATTTATCCTATCAGAATAACCCTTTAATCAGGCACTTTATTTTTAAAAAAAAGGTGTTCCTTTATATTTGGGGTATGAACCCAAAAGCTTAATTTTAGCTTATTTTTAA